CGAAAGGAAGGGTGGTAATTTGATCATTTACCGATCTGGGTCTGATAGATCCCATTTTTCTCTTTCTTTGATGGAAGGTAAAGAAAGGTCAATTTTTTATTATAGAGCCGTATGCAATGCACAAAAATGCCCGTACGGTTGTTCAATTCTATCTTTTTTTCTTGTTATTCTTTATCTTTCTTTCTTTTCTCTTCATCATGCGAAATAGAGGAACTTTTTTAATGTTATACCATCAGGGTAATGATCCATCAACCTGCTAGTTCTTTTTATGAGGCACAAACGGGAGAATTTGTCCTGGAAGCGGAAGAACTGCTGAAACTGCGTGAAACCCTCACAAGGGTTTATGTACAAAAAACGGGCAAACCCTTTTGGGTTATCTCGGAAGACATGGAAAGAGATGTTTTTATGTCAGCAACAGAAGCCCAAGCTTATGGAATTGTTGATCTTGTAGCGGTTGAGTGAAAATAGCCCGGATTTCGCGTAAATCCGCGATTTCGGATTTTCTCTTTTTGTCGAATTTAATAGAATATTAAATAGAAGTAAAGTAATTCATAATCATTCGGTTAGGATCCATCTAAACCAGCCCATTATTTATATGATTCAACATGCCAACCATTAAACAACTTATTAGAAATACAAGACAGCCAATCAGAAATGTCACAAAATCCCCCGCGCTTCGGGGATGCCCCCAGCGTCGAGGAACATGTACTAGGGTGTATGTGCGACTCGTTCAGATCATGAGCTGGGACAAAAGAAAGAAAACTTTTTCCAGTATCAATGATCCGTACCGGCGAATAGGATAGAATAGAAAAAGAACTCTATTCAATTCAGAATCTAAAAAAAAAAAGAAAATCTATCCATTTGTTTGTGTATGAAATTTATGGTTTCCATTGGTGCAAATCCAATCACCTCAATTTAAAATGAGAAGCAATTCTCCATTGGTAGCAAATGGTTATCCATTAAGCGGAGGAAATCTTACTTAAAAAACAGAAAGATTAGGCCCCCCTTGCAAGAACGGACTAACAGGGTTAGCTACCCAGCCAACTTTCATAATTAAATACCGTTACTGTATAGGTAGATCTCATCGTGAAAGACCTATTACTGGATAATTCATGGGTAGAGCCAAAGAATGTGAACTATACAAGTTACCAATAACATTAATTAAATGAAGTAAGTAAAGGCTCCGGTGTATAGAGAAGACCTCACCGTTTAAGAAATAACCATAGAAACGATGTAAGCCACTATTTCTTTATCCATTTATATTTTATTTTTTAGTTACTATATTTTGATACCTAGTAGAATACAATTTCTTATTTTGAAGTGAAATGTCTAGAAAAAAGAAAAATAGTGGTCGGGAAGGTTATAGTAGCCAAAGCCATTGGAATTTTTAGTTTATACATTGGAAAAAAAGCTTTGTTATTAATAGACTAGGAAAGGGAAAAAGAATAACTGAAAGATTAGTTATTCGTCAAAGTTTCATTTATTCAATGACCAGAATTAGACGGGGATATATAGCTCGGAGACGTAGAACAAAAATTCGTTTATTTGCATCAAGCTTTCGAGGGGCTCATTCAAGGCTTACTCGAACAATTACTCAACAGAAAATAAGAGCTTTGGTTTCGTCTCATCGGGATAGGGATCGGAAAAAGAGAAATTTTCGTCGTTTGTGGATCACTCGAATAAACGCAGTAATTCGCGAAGGGGGGGTATCCTATAGTTATAGTAGATTAATACACGATCTGTATAAGAAACAGTTGCTTCTTAATCGTAAAATACTTGCACAAATAGCTATATCAAATAAAAATTGTCTTTATATGATTTCCAATGAGATCATAAAAGAAGTCGATTGGAAAGAATCCACCGGAATAATTTAAACGGAGTTCCCCGGAGAATGAACTCCGGGAGGGTAGAGTCAAAATTAATATGATAAAATATGCTAAACTAAAGTAGTAAAAATGAATGAACACACTCAATAAAAAAGGATTTATTCTTCCCCGATTCTTTTTTTGTTTTTTTTTTTTTTCTTACGACACGATAATCAAATCTGGATTTTCGTATTTTTCGAACAAAACATCAATCCGCGTTTGAGTTCGGATTGGAATTTTGATTCAAGTGAAGAAAGAGTAAGCCTATTTTTTTCTGGCTCTAAGACCAACAGTTCTAGCGGTCGACTCGGTTCTTTCAAATTGTTTATCATTATTAAGAAAAGGTAACAAAGATAAAATACGAGCTTGTTTTATAGCAATAGTAATTAATCGTTGTTGTTTCAAGGTCAATCTATTCACCCGTCTAGATAATATTTTTCCTTGTTCACTAATAAATCGACTAATTAAACTCATGTTTCTATAATCAATTCGATCCCCCGATTGGATCGGGGGCAAACGCCTACGAAAAGATCGCTTGGATTTAAGAAAAGGTCGCTTGGATTTAAGAAAAGGTCGCTTGGATTTATCCATGGTTTGTTTAGTGTATTCCTTATCTCGAAAATCCTATTTCGGTC